CACAGGAATCTTTATATTTGATTGTTATAGTGTATACCCACTATGTAATGCACACAACACAAAACAGACGGTTCATCATAGAATGATCATTCGAGTCTTGTTACTCTTTGGAGCATATCAATTCAAATTTCTCTAATTATCCTAATCTGTAAGATAAATTCTTTGATTCTTTAACTTTGATAAAATCGGAATAGTTCCTTTCATTCTTATACTACTCCATTTGGATTAAATTAAATCTAATTCTTTTTATTGATTCCTTTCAAAAATAATAATAATAATTTGAATAGAAGGTCATATCCTTTCCTTTTTTTTTAATGATTCTTTTTTTTATGTTATTTCGTACTGTATAATTCCTTTGCTTGTGGGATCATTTTCTCATAAGAGGTAAGTAAAAGAAATTATAGAATGGATTGCTACCTATGCCCAGATCTCGGATAAACGGAAATTTTATTGATAAGACCTTTTCAATTGTAGCCAATATCTTATTACAAATAATTCCGACAACTTCAGGAGAAAAAGAGGCATTCACCTATTACAGAGATGGTGCGATTTGATGTTTTTTTTTATTTACCGTTTTCAGTCTTCGAAGAAAGATACATTATTCGGGAGAGAAAGAAAAAAATGATTGAAATAAATCTACGCTTATCGTGAAGGTGAAGTTTGTAAATAAAACAATTCCTTCTGTCGTGTATCCCCGATTAATGCAGCTTCAGATGCTTCAATTGTAGATTCTAGTATTGAGCGAAAGGTTACACCTATGGGTTAGGTCAATCTTACTCCACTAGTACCAATAGGCAGCATAGGGGAAGAAGCACTACGCCTAGGAATCAACAATATGAAAACTTTGTTATCAAATTTGACCTTTTCTTTATCGGAATCGGGACTAACAAGAATGGTTGGTACAACAAACATCCATCTCGTTCGTATTTTGGATACCCGTATAACCATCGAAGACTGTTGAAGTGACTAATTCCTGGAAATTAAGGGGTGTTAAGAACAAAGAAATTGTTAGAGTTATCATTTTTATCTAGTACCAAGATACTTGATATTAAGAAAAGATCTTTTACAGGAAGGTTGGCTAGAGATTTCTTGTAAAAACACTAGTCCCGCTCGGTTCATAATGAAATAATTTCAATCTTTTTGATTTCATGTATTATTCTCATTATGCACATAAAAAATAAAAAAGGAGGAGCCGTATGAGATGAAAATCTCACGTACGGTTCTGGAACGGAGATTCTTTGAATCGAATGACGACCGTAACGGATGTCGGCTCAATCCGAAGGAAATTATGCGGAAGCTTTACAGAATTATTATGAAGCTATGCGACTAGAAATTGATCCCTATGATAGAAGTTATATACTCTATAACATAGGCCTTATCCACACAAGGAATGGAGAACATACGAAAGCTTTGGAATATTATTTTAGGGCATTAGAACGAAACCCTTTCTTACCACAAGCTTTAAATAATATGGCCGTGATCTGTCATTACGTGCGACTATCTCCACTATAGAAAGAAAAAAAAAAGGAAAGAAAGAACAAATCCGCTAATAACTAATAAATACTAGAAAATAGGCTTTCTACATATCATATTTATCGTGTCCAAAACAACGATTTTTATCAGCTGTAGCAAATAAAAAGTAAAAAGAAAGAAACTTCATAGAAGTCGAAATATGAAGAAATAGGTATGCCTAGATCCTTTAATCGATGGATAAAGAAAGGATCTAAATTGATAGAATAAGCATCGTAAAGATCAATTAGTTAGGTTTTGGGCCGATACAATAAGAACTGCTTACTTATGTCACGATATGAGATAAAAGTTAGGAATCAACTTATGTAATAGAGTCGATCCCCTAAGTTATTGAGCAGCGGTGTAGAATCAGATCCCAAAGATAGTAAGTCTTTTCTTTCTTATGAAAGGAAGTCTTTTTCAAAGATTCTATAGAAATTTATATATGAAATATGAAACCGAGATAGTTACCTTTCAGAAAATTATAATGATAGCGGAAATGCCTATGCTTTATTCTTCTGAAGGTGGGAGAAAAGATAAAACTAAAACTGATTAAATTATTAATCAAAATGAAAGTTTGAAACTTATGTAATTAACCTCTTTTGGTTAACTCGAGAAAAAAATGAGATAGATCCATGAGAAATCTCATTCAATTATCAATTAGATATGGTAGATTAAAAAATGGGACACCAAAAGAATTGACTGCCGAGCCGTATGAGGTAGGAAACTCTCAAGTACGGTTCTAAGGGAAGGAATTTAACTGCCTATTCCGACCGGGGAGAACAGGCCATTCGACAGGGAGATTCTGAAATTGCAGAGGCTTGGTTCGATCAAGCCGCTGAGTATTGGAAACAAGCTATAGCGCTTACTCCAGGTAATTATATTGAAGCACAGAATTGGTTGAAAATCACAAGGCGTTTCGAATAACAGCACTCTGTTTATTTCTTATTTTATTTAGTATTATTTAGAATTTTTTATATTTTTCTATTTA